AGTATCGATAAGAATTCTAGTTCTTACTGTTCATATGTTATGGTATGAATATACCATACCAATTCGTTATGTATGGATGATGAGATTCCATTGATACAGAGCCAATTCCAATAGACTTATTGAACGTTCCCATTGGCGTGCATCCAGCAGGAATTGAACCTACGAATTTGCCAATTATGAGTTGGGCGCTTTAACCATTCAGCCATGGATGCTTAACAGGGCTCATCGTACATCGTGAATAACCAAATTCCAATTGAAATGAAATCTTTAGGAGGAATCAATGAAAATCTTTAGGAGGAATCAATGAAACGACATCAATTCAAATCCTGGATCTTCGAATTGAGAGAGATATTGAGAGAGATCAAAAATTCTCACTATTTCTTAGATTCATGGATCAAATTCGATTCAGTGGGATCTTTCACTCACATTTTTTTCCACCAAGAACGTTTTATGAAACTCTTTGATCCCCGAATTTGGAGTATCCTACTTTCACGTGATTCACAGGGTTCAACAAGCAATCGATATTTCATGATCAAAGGTGTAGTACTGCTTGTAGTAGCGGTCCTTATATCTCGTATTAACAATCAAAAGATGGTCGAAAGAAAAAATCTCTATTTGATGGGGCTTCTTCCTATACCTATGAATTCCATTGGACCCAGAAATGAGACATTGGAAGAATCTTTTTGGTCTTCCAATATCAATAGGTTGATTGTTTCGCTCCTGTATCTTCCAAAAGGGAAAAAGATTTCTGAGAGTTGTTTCATGGATCCGCAAGAGAGTACTTGGGTTCTCCCAATAAATAAAAAGTGTATCATGCCTGAATCGAACCGGGGTTCGCGGTGGTGGAGGAACCGGATCGGAAAAAAGAGGGATTCTAGTTGTAAGATAGCTAATGAAACCGTAGCTGGAATTGAGATCTCATTCAAAGAGAAAGATAGCAAATATCTGGGGTTTCTTTTTTTATCCTATACGGATGATCCGATCCGCAAGGACCATGATTGGGAATTGTTTGATCGTCTTTCTCCGAGGAAGAAGCGAAACATAATCAACTTGAATTCGGGACAGCTATTCGAAATCTTAGGGAAAGACTTGATTTGTTATCTCATGTCTGCTTTTTGTGAAAAACGACCAATTGAAGGGGAGGGTTTCTTCAAACAACAAGGAGCTGAGGCAACTATTCAATCAAATGATATTGAGCATGTTTCCCATCTCTTCTCGAGAAACAAGTGGGGTATTTCTTTGCAAAATTGTGCTCAATTTCATATGTGGCAATTCCGACAAGATCTCTTCGTTAGTTGGGGGAAGAATCAGCACGAATCGGATTTTTTGAGGAACGTATCGAGAGAGAATTGGATTTGGTTAGACAATGTGTGGTTGGTAAACAAGGATCGGTTTTTTAGCAGGGTACGGAATGTATTGTCAAATATTCAATATGATTCCACAAGATCTATTTTCGTTCAAGTAACGGATTCTAGCCAATCGAAAGGATCTTCTGATCAATTCAGAGATCTTTTCGATTCCATTAGAAATGAGGATTCAGAATATCACACATTGATCGATCAAACAGAGATTCAGCAACTAAAAGAAAGATCGATTCTTTGGTATCCTTCCTTTCTTCAAACGGAACGAACAGAGATAGAATCAGATCGATTCCCGAAATGCCTTTTTGGATCTTCCTCAATGTCCCGGCTATTCACGAAACGTGAGAAGCAGATGAATAATCATCTGCTTCCGAAAGAAATCGAAGAATTTCTTGGGAATCCTACAAGATCAATTCGTTCTTTTTTCTCTGACAGATGGTCAGAACTTCATCTGGGTTCGAATCCTACCGAGAGGTCCACTAGAGATCAGAAATTTTGGAAGAAAAAACAAGATGTTTCTTTTGTCCCTTTCAGGCGATCGGAAAATAAAGAAATGGTTGATATATTCAAGATAATTACGTATTTACAAAATACCGTCTCAATTCATCCTATTTCATCAGATCCGGGATGTGATATGGTTCCGAAGGATGAACCAGATATGGACAGTTCCAATAAGATTTCATTCTTGAACAAAAATCCATTTTTGGATTTATTTCATCTATTCCATGACCGGAACAAAGGGGGATACACGTTACACCACGATTTTGAATCAGAAGAGAGATTTCAAGAAATGGCAGATCTATTCACTCTATCAATAACCGAGCCGGATCTGGTGTATCATAGGGGATTTGCTTTTTCTTCGGTCCGGATCCACTGCGGGAATGATTTGGAAGATCCAAAACGAAAAACAGCGGTATTTGCTAGCAACAACATCATGGAGGCAGTCAATCAATATAGATTGATCCGAAATCTGATTCAAATCCAATATAGCACCTATGGGTACATAAGAAATGTATCGAATCGATTCTTTTTAATGAATAGATCCGATCGCAACTTCGAATATGGAATTCAAAGGGATCAAATAGGAAATGATACTCTGAATCATATAACTATAATGAAAATGAAATATACGATCAACC